GGGAACCAGATTTGAACTGGTGACACGAGGATTTTCAGTCCTCTGCTCTACCAGCTGAGCTATCCCGACCATTCTTGACGCACCATCCTAATTTTAAGAAATTACTTGAGTCTATGTCAACTAAATCAAAAAAGGGCCATCAAAATGAGGGAATTTAATTGGCTTTTGGGGATAGAGGGACTTGAACCCTCACGATTTCTAAAGTCGACGGATTTTCCTCTTACTAAAAATTTCATTGATGTCGGTATTGACATGTAGAATGGGACTCTATCTTTATTCTCGTCTGATTAATCAGTTATTCAAAAGATCCATCAGATTATGGTGGAGTGACTGATTTGAGCAATGAATATTCAGTCATTTTTTCTTCCAGTTGTAATTGATTCTAATGTTTCCATTGTGATAGAATCAAAATAGTTACAAATAGAAGTTAGAAATCTTCATTAATCAATTGAATGTTGTCAACTCCATTTGTTAGAACAGCTTCCATTGAGTCTCTGCACCTATCCTTTTTTGATTTTCACTTTCTGAACTTTTATTTGTTTTCAGAAAGAAGGATTTGGCTCAGGATTGCCCATTTTGAATTCCAGGGTTTCTCTGAATTTGAAAGTTTTCACTTGGTAAGTTTCCATACCAAGGCTCAATCCAATTAAGTCCGTAGCGTCTACCAATTTCGCCATATCCCCCGTTTTTTCTTTGAGATTGATATCATATCGCATTAGGCTGTTTTTTTCATTTGTTTGTATTATGAGTATTATGAGAATAATATGCTGGAACTGTTGAATTTATTCGAAACCTACACTCATATTGGGTGGGGGAAAATTTCCTTCTATTTGTTTTTTCTTGATTGATTTTCTTTCATCGATATCAGATACCCATAATTTAGTCGAATCAGAAATGATTCTATTATCTCTGTATTCGCAATTCAATATACAGAGATATATACTACATATATCTCTATCTTAGATGTCTCCCCTTCTATTCTTTTTTGATAGAATTTAGAATACTCTAACGTTCGATTCTTTTTTTCCTTCGAGCAGACAGATACAGACCTTATAATAACAAAACGAAAATTATTAAAATCTATTTATTAATTTATAATTCGACATTTATTTAGAAATTCAATAGAAAGATCTAATTTTTAATTACTTATCCAATCCAATTTCTTTTGATAATCCATCCAATTTTTTAGAATTCGAATGGATATGTATAAATCGATATGGATATATTATATGTATAAAATAAAAGACATTCTACATATTTCATCTTAATGCATAATCATTACAGAATATAAATAACTGTAATCTAATTAGTCATTATTTAAATTTAAATTAAATAAAATGATAATAGAATATTGAATATATCTTAAAATAGATATTTCTATTTTTATTTCTATTGAAGATAATATTCTATATACTCTTTACTATTTTCTATATATATATTATCTATTTTCATATAGATAGAATGAAATATAAGGTATTCTAGAACATTAAAGAATATCTAAAGAATATATACATAGAAATAATATTCCTATATAATTCTACTTTTAATAATTAAAATGATATATAATAGATAAAATTATATAAAATAAATTTATTTAAATAATAAGGATCGGGATAAATACATCTAATAAATATGAATTTTTAATAATAGAAATAGATAAAATATAATAAATAATCGAAATTTAAAGAATCTAAAATATTCAAAAATGGGATTAAAAACTAAAAAAAAAAAAGAGAATCTTACTATATGAATGAAAATTCTTGTTTATCAAATTATTTTTTTATGGATCAAAAAATATTGGATAAATGGATAATAAAGAGTATTCGAGGTAACTGGTAATTAAAATAATTTTGATTCGTATTTTAAAATGATTCCGATTTTTATCATATGTTATATACTAGAATATCAAATAAATATAGGATATTCTATATTTTTTTGTATGTTTGTATTTATTGGATTATGTTATGATATAGTAATTGTGTTCTGAAGAGCTAATATGAAATAGTTAATAACTAGGAAGGATCCCAGTAGTTTAGGAAAGAATTCTGAGAAATGAACAATTTGTGTTCTGAGAGCCCGCTTAGCTCAGAGGTTAGAGCATCGCATTTGTAATGCGATGGTCATCGGTTCGATTCCGATAGCCGGCTTTTTTCTCTATTTTTTTTTTTTTTCACATAAGGGATAATCAGGGATAATCTCTTATTATTTTAGGAAAATAATAGGGAGTTCCTTTTCTGTAGAACAAAGCAATAAAATAACCGCCTTTTTTTATTTATATAGAAATATAATAGAATTCAATTCGGATACTGATAGAATCTTTCCAATTGTTCTTTGTACTACACTATTTCTAATACAATACTTTAATAGTACAATACTTTAAGTAGATTTCACTTCATTTATAATATTTGTCATTTAGTTTAGTTTTAATTTTTCTTTATGAAATTTTCCATTTAAAAAAGGAGTGTTTATGTCACGTTACAGGGGGCCTCGTTTCAAAAAAATACGGCGTCTGGGGGCTTTACCAGGACTAACCAGAAAAGAGCTTCCAGTTGGAAGCGAACAATCGCGCTCCAGTAAAAAATCTCAATATCGTATTCGTTTAGAAGAAAAACAAAAATTGCGTTTTCATTATGGTCTTACAGAACGACAATTGCTTAAATACGTTCGTATCGCTGGAAAAGCGAAAGGGTCAACGGGTGAAGTTTTACTCCAGTTACTGGAAATGCGTTTGGATAACATACTTTTTCGATTGGGTATGGCTGCGACTATTCCTCAAGCCCGTCAATTAGTTAACCACAGACATGTTTTAGTTAATGGTCGTATAGTAGATATACCAAGTTATCGTTGTAAACCTGAAGATATTATTACAGCCAAGGATGACAAAAAATCGAGAACTCTGATTCAAAATTCTCTTGAATCAGCCCCCCGCAAACAATTGCCAACCCATTTGATTCTTCCATTCCAATATAAAGGATTAGTCAAGCAAATAATAGATAGTAAATGGGTTGGTTTGGAAATTAATGAATTGCTGGTTGTAGAATATTATTCTCGTCAGACTTAAACCTCGTTAAAATAACAAGAATTTTGATCCGAGTATTTTTCCCCATTCGTGTATAGAAGTGGGTGTAGGAAAAGTGTTATTCCTTACCCACTTGATCCACAATTTTCTATATTAATTACAGAAACAAATTAGGAATAGAGAATGCATATCAAAGTTGCAATAATGTTATCTATTATTATTTCAAACATTGAGGTCAGTAACATTGATGAATTTGGTAAGGGTGCGGAAAGAGAGGGATTCGAACCCTCGGTAAACAAAAAGCCTACATAGCAGTTCCAATGCTACGCCTTGAACCACTCGGCCATCTCTCCTACATAATGATTATGTCCCTAAACCGAGTGAATAGTGAGCCATTTATATCCCATTTGCGTAGGCGCACACAATCAATTGAAACTAAAAAAAATGGAAAAAATTTGTTTTTTTTTTTGAAAAAAAAAAAAACAAATCTACTTCAAGGCCTACCGTAGAATAAAGTAATTTGATTAAGAAGTCCATTTTTACGTTATTTCGTACTGTATTGTACAATTCCTTTGTTTGGGGAATTTTTTTATCACGCGATAAAAAATGAAATTATAGAATGGATACCTATGACTAGATCTAGGATAAATGGAAATTTTATTGATAAGACCTTTACCATTGTAGCCAATATCTTATTACGAATAATTCCGACAACTTCTGGAGAAAAAGAGGCATTCACTTATTACAGAGATGGTGCGATTTGATTATTTTTTTTTACCGACTTCAGAGACAAATAAAAAAAAAATGGAAAAAAAAAACCTACGCTTGCTGAAGGTGAAGTTTGGAAATAAAAAAAACGATTAATCCCTTCTGTCGTGTATTCCCGATTAATGCAGCCTCAATATGCTTCAATTTTAGGTAGTATTAAGCGAAAGGTTATACCTATATATACCTATGGGGTTAGGTGAATCCTACTCCACTAGTACCAATAGGGGGCATGGGGGAAGAAGCACTACGCTAGGGAATCAACAACAGGAGAAAACTTTGTAAAAAAATCCTTCCTTTCTTCTTATCGGGATCGGGACTAACTAGAATGGTTGGGACAACAAACATCCATCTCGTTCGTATTTTGGATACCCATATAACCATCGAAGACTGTTGAAGTGACTAATTCCGGGAAATTAAGCGGCGTTGAGGACAAAGAAATTGTTGAAGTTACTATTTATCCAGTAATAACTTACTAAATGTTAATAAAAGATCCTTTACAGAAAGGTTGGCTAGAGATTTCGTGTAAAAACACTAGTCCCGCTCAGTTGATAATGAGAATATTGCAATCTTTTTTGATTCCATGGATGTTTATCATTATCCACATAAAGGAGGAGCCGTATGAGATGACAATCTCACGTACGGTTCTGGAACGGAGATTCTTTGAACCGAGTGACGACCGTAACGGATGTCGGCTCAATCGGAAGGAAATTATGCGGAAGCTTTACAGAATTATTATGAGGCTATGCGACTGGAAATTGATCCCTATGATCGAAGTTATATACTTTATAACATAGGCCTTATCCACACAAGTAACGGAGAACATACAAAAGCTTTGGAATACTATTTTCGGGCACTCGAACGAAACCCTTTCTTACCTCAAGCTTTTAACAATATGGCCGTGATCTGTCATTACGTGCGACTATCTCCACTATAGAAAGAAAAAAGAAAAGAACCTCCACTAATAGTAATAAATACTAGACAAAAAAAATAGAAATAGGCTTTCTACATAGATATCGTTCGAAACAACGATTTTTATGAGCTGTATGAAAGAAACTTCATAGAAGTAAAAATATGAAGAAATAGAATATATATGCCTAGATACTTTTTTCTATGGATAAAAGATCTAATTGATAGAGGAAGCACCGTAAAGATCAATTAACAAGGTTTTTGGCCGATACAACAAGAACTGCTTACTTATATGATGATAGATTAG